ATTAACTATATTATATAGTTAGATAGGAGTTAAAAGAGATATCTAAAAGATATATCTAATCCGCCCTGGAGATTTAGATAGGGATTTCAATAAGAGTCCCCCCTTTTCGTTTGTAACTGTGAATTCAATCTTGAATAATTAAATAAACAGATTAAATCAAGAATAAAGAACGAACAGTTCGAAATTTATTGGTTGATTGTGATTGTATCATTAACCATTTTTTTTTGGTCCGAGGAACTTATCATGAATCCATTGATTTCTGCCGCTTCCGTTATTGCTGCTGGGTTGGCTGTTGGGCTTGCTTCTATTGGACCTGGGGTTGGTCAAGGTACTGCCGCGGGGCAAGCTGTAGAAGGTATCGCAAGACAACCCGAGGCAGAGGGAAAAATACGAGGTACTTTATTGCTTAGTCTGGCTTTTATGGAAGCTTTAACAATTTATGGATTAGTTGTAGCCTTAGCACTTTTATTTGCGAATCCTTTTGTTTAATCCTATAAACGTATTTTTTTTCCCTTGTACTTACTGTTTGTTTTTTCGAATTATATCAAGATTAAATTTCTACAATTATTTTTTTTTATTTGGACAATAACCTACCACGGGAAGGACTGATTTGCGGATGAAGAATTACTATACTAATTCGCTTTCTTCCTTCCCCCTTCTTAGTCCACTCAGCCCCCCCTTTTTTTCACTTTTTTTTCTTTTTTTTTCAAGGGAATGTTGCAACAGTATATATTATTAACACGCGACCCGGTACCGAATTCGAAATTCAATTTTAATAAGAACAATACTTAGTAAGAACAATACTTAGTAGAGATTTCTAATAGAAAAAAATAGAAAATTAGTCTGTCTATAGTTTATAAGAAAAGAGGAGATCATATGAAAAATGTAACCGATTCTTTCGTTTTCCTGGGTCACTGGCCATCCGCCGGGAGTTTCGGGTTTAATACCGATATTTTCGCAACAAATCCAATAAATCTAAGCGTAGTCCTTGGTGTATTGATTTTTTTTGGAAAGGGGGTGTGTGCGGGTTGTTTATTTCAAGAATAGGCTGAATTGAACCAGCTGCGTTTTTTTTTCGTTTTTAACTAGGAAAGAAAAGGTGCACGATCCCACGAATTACTTCTGAAATAATTTGCAAATTCTCTTTAAGAACCATAGCATTTCGTGATTCATGGGTAAATATACTTTGATTCTCTCTCAACCACTAACGGGGGACCATTAATATGGTTAAAACTAAACTGTTTGAAGTCTAGACGCAGCAAGGTACTCTTTCTACTACTATAGTTAATACAAAAACGGACTCCAAATTACTAGTTAGAAATTTTTTTCGGTATAGAACACTCATGTCGAAAAAAAGATTTGACCTTTTTTTTTTGAAAAATGAGTATTTCACTCATTCTTATCCAATGCTGAGTCGATAACCTATGTATTAAAGTTAATTCTTTTGATTAAAAAAAACAACTTTACTGACAATTACTTGTTTGTTCAGAAGAGTCCTCCGAATATTTCGGTCTCGGATTAGTTTCAATATTTTTTTTGAATAGGAATTATGAATAGAGAAGAGAGGGTAAGCTCATTTCATTCAAATAAAGATATGGGATTTTCCCCATAAGTAATTGAAATAATTGAGCGTGAGAGCCAAATGAATCGAAAGATTCGCGTTTGGTTCGGGAAGGGATCATGGAAGTTTTGCAATGAATGGAAAGATAATCTACTTTCATTAAGTGATTTATTAGATAATCGAAAACAACGGATTTTGAATACTATTCGAAATTCAGAAGAACTACGCGAGGGGGCCATTGAACAGCTGGAAAAAGCCCGGGCCCGCTTACGGAAAGTGGAAATAGAAGCAGATCTGTTTCGAACGAATGGATACTCTGAGATAGAACGAGAAAAATTGAATTTGATTAATTCAACTTATAAGACTTTGGAACAATTAGAAAATTACAAAAATGAAACCATTCATTTTGAACAACAAAGAACGATTAATCAAGTCCGACAAAGGATTTTCCAGCAAGCCTTACAAGGAGCTCTAGGAACTCTGAATAGTTGTTTGACCAACGAATTACATTTACGTACCATCAACGCGAATCTTGGCATGTTTGGGGCGATAAAAGAAATAACTGATTAGTCCTTCTATTGAAGGCATTATTTTTTTTTTTTTTATTATTAAGAAATACTCATGGTAACCATTCGAGCCGACGAGATTAGTAATATTATTCGCGAACGTATTGAGCAATATAATACGGAAGTAAAGGTTGTAAATACTGGTACCGTACTTCAAGTAGGCGACGGCATTGCTCGTATTTATGGTCTTGATGAAGTAATGGCAGGTGAATTAGTAGAATTTGAAGAGAGTACAGTAGGCATTGCTCTGAATTTGGAATCAAATAATGTCGGTGTGGTATTAATGGGTGATGGTTTAATGATACAAGAGGGAAGCTCCGTAAAGGCAACAGGAAGAATTGCGCAGATACCGGTGAGTGAAGCTTATTTGGGT